AAACTCGTCTTTTTTTGAAAAATCGAAAAAAAGCCCTTTCGTTAGAAGTCAGAAAGAGCCTTCTATGAAAAAAGAAAGAGGATTGGAATCTGCACATTGATTCTTTTTCGCAATTTTTTTGTTGAACCGTATGCGTCAAAAGGCGCCTGTACGGTTCTTAAGGGATACAAATTTACCCTAATCAACCGACTTTATCGAGAAAGATTACTTTTTTTAGGCCAGGAGGTTGATAGTGAGATCTCGAATCAACTTATTGGTCTTATGGTATATCTTAGTATCGAGGATGATACCAAAGATCTGTATTTGTTTATAAACTCTCCTGGCGGATGGGTAATCCCTGGAGTCGCTATTTATGATACTATGCAATTTGTGCGACCAGATGTACATACAATATGCATGGGATTAGCCGCTTCAATGGGATCTTTTATCTTGGTCGGAGGAGAAATTACCAAACGTCTAGCATTCCCTCACGCTTGGCGCCAATGAGGTTTTTGTTTGCAAGAAAAAGAAGACTATGCCTTCGCCATATGAATATTAAGTAATAATAGCATGGCACTTTGAATTCGATATAAAAAATTATTGATTGTTTTTTCAAAACATTAGATTATGTATCGAGAGAGTAGTATGAGATAAGGGGGTATTTCCTATTTTTTCTATCGGGGATTCCAGTTCAGCGTCACAAACTTTTTTATTTTCACACCAGGGGACTCTTAATAATATTTATGTTCTGAAAGAGTGCGAAAAAAAAAATTCTTTTTTCCTTATTTGATCAGATAAAAAGAAACTTTGGGATTGCTGAATCGAAGACAAACAAAAAAATAGATAAAGCAACGGAGCCATCATAGTATTTTTGAACTCCTCCGAAGGGAAGGATGGTAATTTGATCATTTACCGATCGGGATCTGATAGATCCTATTTTTCTCTTGGAAGGTAAAGGTCAATTTTATTATAGAGCCGTATGCACAAAGGATGCCTGTACGGTTGTTCAATTCTATCTTTTTTCTTGTTATTCTTTAATCTTTCTTTTCTCTTCATCATGCGAAATAAAGGAAGCCTTTTTATGTTATTATGTTATACCATCAGGGTAATGATCCATCAACCTGCTAGTTCTTTTTATGAGGCACAAACGGGAGAATTTATCCTGGAAGCGGAAGAACTGCTGAAACTGCGTGAAACCCTCACAAGGGTTTATGTACAAAGAACGGGCAAACCCTTATGGGTTGTCTCGGAAGACATGGAAAGAGATGTTTTTATGTCAGCAACAGAAGCCCAAGCTTATGGAATTATTGATCTTGTAGCGGTTGAGTGAAAAAAGCCCCGATTTCGCGTAAATCCGCGATTTCATATTTTCTCTTTTTGCCGAATTTAATAATTTAATAAATAGAAGTAATTCGTAATTATCCGGTTAGGATTGATCTAAACCAGCCCATTATTTAATTATTTATATGATTCAACATGCCAACTATTAAACAACTTATTAGAAATACAAGACAGCCAATCAGAAATGTCACAAAATCTCCCGCTCTTCGGGGATGCCCTCAGCGTCGAGGAACATGTACTAGGGTGTATGTGCGACTCGTCCAGATCATGAGCTGGTACAAAACAAAAGAAAGAAAACTTTTTCCAGTATCAATCATCAGTACCGGCGAATAGGCTAGAATAGAAAAAGAACTCCATTCAATATCTACAAAAAATCTATTCAGTCTATTGTGTATGAAATTTATGGTTTCCATTGGTACAAATCCAATCACCTCAATTTAAGATGAGAAGAAATTCTCCATTAGTAGCAAATGGTTATCCATTAAGCGGAGGAAATCTTACTTAAAAAACAGAAAGATTAGGTCCCCTCTTGCAAGAACGGACTAACAGGGTTAGCTACCCAGCCAACTTTCATAATTAAATACCGTTACTGTATAAGTAGATCTCGTCGTGAAAGAACTATTACTGGATAATTCATGGGTAGAGCCAAAGAATGTGAACTATACAAGTTACCAAAAACTTTGATTAAATGAAGTAAAGGCTCCGGTGTATAGAGAAGACCTCACCGTTTAAGAAGTAAGCATAGAAACGATGGAATCCACTATTTCTTTATCCATTTATATATATATATATATTGACTATATTTTGATTGACTATATTTTGATACCTAGTAGAATACGATTTCTTATTTCGAAGTGAAATGTCTAGAAAAAAGAAAAATAGTGGTCGGGAAGGTTATAGTAGCCAAGGCCATTGGAATTTTGAGTTTATACATTGGAAAAAAAGCTTTGTTATTAATAGACTAGGAAAGGGAAAAAGAATAACTGAAAGAAAGGAAATCTATTAGTTATTCGTCAAAGTTTCATCTATTCAATGACCAGAATTAGACGGGGATATGTAGCTCGGAGACGTAGAACAAAAATGCGTTTATTTGCCTCAAGCTTTCAAGGGGCTCATTCAAGACTTACTCGAACAATTATTCAACAGAAAATAAGAGTTTTGGTTTCGTCTCATCGAGATAGGGATAGGCAAAAGAGAAATTTTCGTCGTTTGTGGATCACTCGAATAAACGCAGTAATTCGTGAAAGGGGGGTATCCTATAGTTATAGTAGATTAATACGCGATCTGTATAAGAAACAGTTGCTTCTTAATCGTAAAATACTTGCACAAATAGCTATATCAAATAAAAATTGTCTTTATATGATTTCCGATGAGATCATAAAAGAAGTAGATTGGAAAGAATCCGCCGGAATTATTTAAACGGAGTTCCCCGGAGAATGAACTCCGGGAGGGTAGAGTCAAAATTAATATGATAAAATATACTAATGCTAAACTAAAGTAGTAAAAATGAATGAATACATTCAATAAATTTTTTTCCCGACTCTTTTTTTTTCTTACGACACGATAATCAAATCTAGATTTTCATATTTTTCGAACAAAACATCAATCTGCGTTTGAGTTCGGATTGGAATTTTGATTCAAGTGAAGAAAGAGTAAGCCTATTTATTTCTGGCTCTAATACCAGTAGTTTTAGCCGTCGACTCGGTTCTTTCAAACTGTTTCTCATTATTAAGAAAAGGTAACAAAGATAAAATACGAGCTTGTTTTATAGCAATAGTAATTAATCGTTGTTGTTTCAAGGTCAATCTATTCACCCGTCTAGATAATATTTTTCCTTGTTCGCTAATAAATCGACTAATTAAACTCATGTTTCTATAATCAATTCGATCCCCCGATTGTATCGGGGGCAAACGCCTACGAAAAGATCGCTTGGATTTAAGAAAGGGTCGCTTGGATTTATCCATGGTTTGTTTAGTTTATTCCTTATCCCGAAAATCCTATTTCGGTCGGATCTAAAATGAATTAGAATAAAGAAATAGGATTTGATTTGTTTATATGTTTATATTTAAATATGTTATATAGTTATATATAGAATACCCTTTCCTTGGAAGGGTTACATGCAGGTGCTCGATTCGATCTATTTCTTTATCTCCCCATGAATCGTATGTTTGTAACAATATGGACAGAATTTTCTCAATTCCAATCGATTAGGCGTATTGTGCCGGTTCTTTTGAGTAATATATCTGGAAATGCCCGTTGATACCTTATTAACACCGTTTCGAATACAATTGGTACATTCCAAAATAACCGTTATTCGGACGTCTTTCCCCTTGGCCATGAACCTCCTTTGGATTTTTGATTTACTCAACTCTTCTATTTTCGACTCGAAACAAAGAAGAAGAAAGGAATAAAAAAATAGAAGTTACTAACTTGAAATCCAATTATGAAAGACTTCGCTGCAATCAATATAAATATAGTAAATAATATACAATGATTTCTAAACTACTATATTTCAAAATTTCAAATCGCAGTACAGCATTTCATTTACATTTTAATATCTTGTATAAGAGTCTTTGCCTTAGACCTAGACCCCCCGCATTGTTTATTCTTATTCTACCTCCATCCCTATTTAATTCAAACTTGAACCCAAGTCTCGCGGCTGTTGAATCCGCTTTTTCTTTTTTGTTTTTTTTTTTTTTCTCTTTCCTCCCTTATTCTAAAAAGAAAAAGGAAAAAAGAGAAAAAAGGGGGGGCGGAAAGACTAGTCACAGATATTTAATTGTATCTCTAATCTTCGTTATTCGTTACCGTGTCAATAACTAGAATCAAAAAAAGGGGAATGTCAACGCATCTGGGAAAAAACGATTAATCTCTATCAATAGACCCGCTAAAGACCCGAACCATAGAGTACTTAATACCGGTGCCACGGAGAGATATGTTTTTAGATCTCGCATTGAAAAACCTCCTTCTTTTATTGTAATATTGTAATATATAATGGTAATACATATATGATCAGATGCATATGCAGTTAAGGACCGCTTGGAGTTGTACACGAAATCCCTAATTCAAATTGAAATGTACAACGATCCGGTGAATAAGATTTTCTTTTTCTTAAAACATAAAAAAGTCCCCTTCTTCCCGAGTATTCCCGAAAAAGACTTTTTTAGGACGGGTTCCGTTCCGTATTTCATATGTATATAAGCCTTTTACTATTATTATATGTTAAATTATTATATGTTAAATGAGACCAAAAAGACGAAATGCCCATATAAATTGTATATATCAATGGAGGAAGTAAGGGTAACGGTGTGGAAAACAAGACAGGAATTCTCTACAATGACACTGTAGACCAATTGAAGGGGTGTAGCGCAGCTTGGTAGCGCGTTTGTTTTGGGTACAAAATGTCACGGGTTCAAATCCTGTCATCCCTACCTATTACTTCTCTGTTGAGCAGTAACGAGGGATTAATTGAGATCGATTCAAATTGGACATATATAATCTTTCATTCAAAAAACGTATTGGGGTTAAAAAAGTTTCTTTACAGTCTTATCTTTTCTGATAAGAAAGCGCTCTTAGTTCAGTTCGGTAGAACGTGGGTCTCCAAAACCCGATGTCGTAGGTTCAAATCCTACAGAGCGTGATTTCGTCCTTCTTATTCTTAGATCGAATTAGACTGAAAT